AGTGTGTGACTCGTTGGTTTTTTTTAGAGGATAGGATTCAAAAAATCCATGGACCGACCCCTACTATGAACTAATAACTATAGAACTAATAACCAACTCATTGCTTCGCATTATCTGGATACAAAAAACCAGTCAAGATATGATATATTGGTCATATCATTGTAGCAGCTGAATTTTATTTGCATAAACAAAAGAAAAACCAATCTGATTTTGATAGAAAAGTATGCAGATAAATGGAAGGGTGAGAGAAAGAAAGAAAAAGAATATCAATGATATATCACCCATTCCAATATATGTAAGGTTTATGAGTCATCTCAGAAAAGGCAGTGTTAGAACGCATCAATACTGATTCACCCATAACTAGATAAATCTGTTCATAAAAAAAATAAAGAGCCTCGAGCCAATAAAGACTGAGAAGATTGACTCAAGAACAAATTTCATGAGAGCTCCATTGTAGAATTCAAACCTAACCATTAATTGAGAAGCGATGGGAACGACGGAACCAATGAATACATAGGATTCTATTGAAAAACGAATCCGAATAATTCATTGGGTGGGATGGCGGAACGAACCGAGGCCAATTCATTTTTTCCGAGAAATTATGAGCTAACCCTACAACGGAAATAGATATTGAAAGAGTAAATATTCGCCCGCGAAGGTTTTTTTAGATTAGTCAATCTTGTTTGATCCAATATGATAAAAGACAAAACAAAAAAACGATTCGTTATAAAAAAAAGACATTATGTATATTATTGAAAAAGAAAAAAAAGAAATATTGTTTGTCCAAAAAAAAGTATATTTTCATTCAAATTGAATCCTTTAATTCGCGAGGAGCCGGATGAGAAGAAACTCTCATGTCCGGTTTTGTAGTAGAGATGGAATTGAAAAAGAATCATCAACTATAACCCCAAAAGAACCAGATTTCGTAAACAACATAGAGGAAGAATGAAAGGGATATCTTATCGAGGCAATCGTATTTCTTTCGGTAAATATGCTCTTCAGGCACTTGAACCGGCTTGGATCACATCTAGACAAATAGAAGCAGGGCGACGAGCAATGACACGAAATGTGCGGCGTGGTGGAAAAATATGGGTACGTATATTTCCAGACAAACCAGTTACAGTAAGACCTACAGAAACACGTATGGGTTCGGGGAAAGGATCCCCCGAATATTGGGTAGCTGTCGTTAAACCAGGTAGAATACTTTATGAAATGGGTGGAGTAGCAGAAAATATAGCCAGAAAGGCTATTTCAATAGCGGCCTCAAAAATGCCTATACGAACTCAATTCATTATTTCGGGATAAATAGGAACGTAGATCCATAATCAAAAAAGTCTTGGGGAAAAATTGCAGGTTTCTTTTTTTTGGACAAACAATATTTCTTTTTTTTCCTTCACTCTTTGCATTGAAAGAACAGATTACAAAATGATATGATTCAACCTCAAACCCATTTGAATGTAGCCGATAACAGCGGGGCTCGAGAATTAATGTGTATTCGAATCATCGGAGCTAGTAATCGCCGATATGCTCATATCGGTGACATTATTGTTGCTGTGATCAAGGAAGCATTACCAAACACACCTCTAGAAAGATCAGAAGTGATCAGAGCTGTAATTGTACGCACTTGTAAAGAACTTAAACGTGACAACGGTATGATAATACGATATGATGACAATGCTGCAGTTGTTATTGATCAAGAAGGAAATCCAAAAGGAACTCGAGTTTTTGGTGCGATTGCCCGAGAGTTGAGACAGTTAAGTTTCACTAAAATAGTTTCATTAGCTCCTGAGGTATTATAAGATGATAGTTCTATTATACATAATATTTGTATGAAATTAGATTGTATCTCACGCATATACCTTATATTTAACATAATTAAAGAATTTTTAAATACTATGTTAAATAAATAGAAATATTAAATATTTTTTAAAAATGGAAATAAAAACATGTTGATTATATCAAAAATGGGAGGAAAGAGTAATTTAAGTTTATCATGGGTAGGGACACTATTGCTGACATAATAACTTCTATACGAAATGCCGACATGAATAGAAAAGGGACGGTTCGAATAGCATCTACTAAGAGCACCGAAAACATTGTTAAAATACTTTTACGAGAAGGTTTTATCGAAAACGTGAGAAAACATCAGGAAAACAACAAATATTTTTTTGTTTTAACCCTACGGCATAGAAGGAATAGGAAAGGACCATCTAGAACTATTTTAAATTTAAAACGGATTAGTAGACCTGGCCTACGAATCTATTCTAACTATCAACGAATTCCTAGAATTCTAGGCGGGATGGGGATTGTAATTCTTTCTACTTCTCGAGGTATAATGACAGACCGAGAGGCTCGACTACAAGGAATCGGCGGAGAAATTTTGTGTTATATATGGTAATCTTTATGATATCCGAATTGTATTCGGAATTTATTATTTGTCAACGAAAAGGGGCGGAGTAGTTGATATCACTCTTCCTACATTAGTTGATACTTCTAGGGG